TAAGAAGTAATATGGGAATATTCGACCGTTTGCTCCAAAAAGAGGATTAAGTCCTATTGAAAAAAGAAATAATCCGAAATAGAAAGAGCTTTTTAAACATTCGATTCTTTATTTCTCTTTTATTCTAACCCCCCCCAAAAAATCTAATTTCATGTCTCAATTGGTTTAGATGATCTAGTTCTTAATATTATTACTTTACTTACCTGATAGATTCCACAACAAATCAAATCTTTTGATTCGGAATTAGGGATTCATGTCCCATCTGATGAATCGATTTTATTTTATACTTTTGTATCTCACTCTATCTTGTTTTTTAGTATTATCTAAAATAACCGATGAATTCCAAATTTTCCATAACTTAGGTAAGTGCTTTACCAACATATGTAGTGTAGTAAAAAAATAAATGGAATTTAACCCTTTCATGCTTACTATAACTAGTTATTTTGGTTTTCTACTGGCTGCTTTAACTATAACTCCAGCTCTATTTATTGGTTTAAACAAGATACGTCTTATTTGAAATGAATTGAATGAATAAGTCAGAAAAGAAAAATCTTTCTTTTGTATTCCTAGTATTCTAGGACTCTTTTCCGCACTAATCACCAATTCTTTTCTTGGTCATTGAGATTCGTGGATAATTTAGACTATTATTTAGAGATAGATCGTATCTCTTTTTTTTATCCCCTCGAACAAATCGAAATGATTGAAGTTTTTCTTTTTGGAATCGTCTTAGGCCTAATTCCTATTACTTTAGCGGGATTATTCGTGACTGCGTATTTGCAATACAGGCGTGGGGATCAGTTGGATCTTTGATTGAGTAATATTTCTTTTTTGATTGACCTCCTCTCTGGTCTGGAGGAGGTCAAAGTGGAGTTGCAATTCTACTTTCTTTGTTTTTTTAAGTTATTTTACTCTGTTTCGGCAGAAAATAGATGGAATCACGCTCTGTAGGATTTGAACCTACGACATCGGGTTTTGGAGACCCGCGTTCTACCAAACTGAACTAAGAGCGCTTTCAAAAAGAAAATTCCTAACGTGTTTCACGTACGTATAATATTCACAAATTCAAGTTATACCCACTTTAATGGATCTCCCCGCTACTGCCCATAAAGAAGAGAGAAGTAATAGGTAGGGATGACAGGATTTGAACCTGTGACATTTTGTACCCAAAACAAACGCGCTACCAAGCTGCGCTACATCCCTTTTCCAAATTGTTGTACAATGCCATTGTACACAATTCCTTTCTTGTTTTCCACATTGTAATTTTCTTCTATTTCTCTATCTATATAGAACTTTCTTGTCATTTCTTGTTTTTGGTCTTATATAATCAAGGAAGGGTATACATCTAAAATCCAATCGAATTTCACCTATAAAAGAAAGATTCCTATTCCTTAGTAATATATAGTAGGAAGGGTCATCTTTTTTAGGTATAGGAAAATCTCGTCTATATGGTTCATTTTATATATATAATATTGTATTTCTTTTTTTAGTTAGGAATTTCGCCTAAAAAAAAATACAAACGATCTTGGGCAAAAGTATCTGATCATATATGTATTCCAATAAGGAAGGAGGATTTTCAATGCGGGATATAAAAACATATCTCTCTGTAGCACCCGTGCTAAGTACTTTATGGTTTGGGGCTTTAGCGGGTTTATTAATAGAAATTAATCGTTTATTCCCAGATGCTTTGTCATTCCCTTTTTTTTCATTCTAGTTATTCCTATGCGAGAGATAGAATTCTTCGTGACATGATGAAAATTTTCCTTCAATCCTTTTTTAGTATACGAAGCAAAAAGAAAGAAAAGATGGATTGAGTTGAACCTCAGGGTCATGAAAAATTCGATAAATCCCTTTTCAGAAAACAGAAATTGAATTAAAAGGGATATCCAAGTTAAGTCAGGCCTCACAAATCAGAGCATAGAAAGAGGCTAGGACTGGGCTTGCTACTTAAATGAAAGGATTTCGAGGCAAAATCTTTGCTAATTCGACAAGGATTGTATTTTTTAATTATTTCTCTATTTTTTATTCTATTGGATTCGTTAGAGAATTCGAAGAATTACAACAAAATATTTAGAAATTACATTTTTAGTTAGAAACTTATATGGATTTTCTTCTTCTTCTTCTTCTTCGGATCCAAATCAAAATAGAAGAAGAAAGAAATAGGTATAAGAATTAAGTTAAGTCGATCCAAAAAGGAAAGGAGGTTCATGGCCAAGGGCAAAGATGTTAGAATCCGAGTTATTTTGGAATGTATCAGTTGTGTTCGAAAGGGTACCAATAAGGAATCGACGGGAATTTCCAGATATAGTACTCAAAAGAATCGTCACAATACACCCGTACAATTAGAATTAAGAAAATTTTGTCGTTATTGTCGCAAGCATACGACTCATAACGAAATAAAGAAATAGGAGCATAGTGTGCTCGATTTTTCCAAAGAACATAAAGAGTAAGAACTTCTTATTTAATATATAGAACATAGATAGAAAACAAAATACAAATCAATTCATCTGATTTTAGGTAGATATTATTTCATATTTATAGAGGATTTTTATTTAATTTATATATATTTATTAGATATAGTATATGAATCAAATAATATATGGACCAAAGAAAGGCTACTTACTTCTGGATCCAGAATTAATAAAATAAAGAAATCCATTTTTTTTTTCCAATTTTTAAATAAAATAAGGAATAAATCATGTATATATCTAAACAACCTTTTCGTAAATCTAAGCAACCTTTTCGTAAATCCAAACAACCCTTTCGTAAATCCAAACAACCTTTTCATAAATCCAAACAACCTTTTCGTAAGCGTTCTCGAATTGGCTCGGGGGATAGAATTGATTATAGAAACATGAGTTTAATTAATCGATTTATTAGTGAACAAGGAAAAATATTATCCAGACGAATAAATAGATTAACCTTGAAACAACAACGATTAATTACTCTTGCTATAAAACAGGCTCGTATTTTATCTTTCTTGCCATTTCGTAACTATGAAAATGAGAAGCAATTTCAAGCCCAGTCAATTTCAATAATTACTGGCCCTAGACACAGAAAAAATAGACATATTCCTCAATTAACACAAAAGTTCAATTCCAATCGAAACTTAAGAAACTCCAAGAAGAATTTCAGAAACAACAATCGAAACTTAAGTTCCGATTGTTGATGTTTTATTCAAAAAGGTAAGACTCATATTATATAAAGTAATCCTGTTTTGATTCTTGTTAATCTTAATTTATTGTATCTTCCCGGAGTTCTCTCTCCGGGAATTCGTTTTTAATTATTCCTGTATATTACTTTTTTATCCCTTTAATTGATGGTTTTTATTTTATTGGAAATCGTGTAAAGATTATTTGGATTTGATACAGCTACTTGTGCAAGCATTTTACGATTAAGAATCAATTCCTTCTTATACAGATTGTGTATTAATTTACTATAACTATCGAAACTATAACTATCAAATACTTTATATATCCGTGTTGCCGCGTTTATCCGAGTGATCCACAAACGACGAAAATCCCTCTTTTGCCTGCCTCTATCTCGATGAGAAGAAAAAAAAGCTCTTCTTACTTGTTGAGTAATCATTCGATTAAGTCTTAAATGAGCCCCTCTAAAGTTTGAGGCAAATGAACGTATTTTTGTTCGTCGTCTCCGAGCTATATATCCTCGCGGAACTCTGGTCATTGAATCAAATTAACCTTAATGAATAACTAATGATTTCTCTTGTTTTAACGGTCCTTTTTTCCCATTAATAACAAAACGGATTATTCCGATATATAAAATATTAATCCCAATGGCTTTTGCTACTATAACCTTCCCAACCACGATTTTTTATTCTATTCCCTTCAGTTATTTCGCATAGAAATAACAAATTCTAACGATACTAAAAAAAAACAGTGGGTTCCATCGTTTCTATGGTTCCCTTTTAAACGGTGAGGCCCTCTCTATACACCGGAGCTCTCTCTTTCATTTCATCAAAAGGTATTGTGAACTTGTATAGTTCACATTCTTTGGCTCTACCTATCCATTATAGAGTAAATAGCTCTTTTCACAATAAGAGTTATTCATACAGTGACGGTATTTAATTATGAAAGTTGGCTTAATAGCTGACCCTTTAGTCCGTTCTTTTAAGATAAAGGAGCATAAGCCTTTTTCTTTTTATTACTATTTCCTCCGCTTAATAGATAACCATTTGCTACCAATGGGGGAATTCCTTCTTCTAACTCCAATCTAGATGATTGGATTTGCACCAAAGGAAACCATAAATTCCATATACCATAGAAATCTAGGATAGAGAAGCTCTGCCCTATTCATTGGTACTGATCATGGATACTTCCTAAATTCTCTTATTTGTTTGAACTCATGATCTGAACGAGTCGCACATACACCCTAGCACATGTTCCTCGACGCTGAGGACATCCCTTAAGCGCGGGCGTTTTTCTAGCATTTCGTATTGGCTGTCTTGCATTTCTAATAAGTTGTTTAACTGTCGGCATGTCGTATGTATATAGAAAAAAATGGATTGGTTTAGATCGATCTTAACCTGCGGACTCATCATCATGAAGTATTTCTATTTTCTATAAAATCGCATAAACATAAAACCCGAATTTGAAATAAATTTAAAATAAATCCAGCCCCTACCAATCCTTAAACATTTCTGGAAACCGCACCGGATCGGTATCGCAGTGCTCGTCAATCATTTCATCCCCTACAATATCGACAAGTCCATAAGCTTTTGCTTCGTCTGCTGACATGAAAACATCCCTTTCCATGTCTTCGGATACAACCCAAAAAGGCTTGCCTGTTCTTAGTGCATAAACCCTTGTGATCATTTCACGAACTTTGTGTAACTCTTCCACTTCTAGTAAAAATTCAGGTGTCCTTGCCCGATAATAAGCACTAGCAGGTTGGTGAAGCATAATCCTAGCGTGAGGGAATGCTATACGCTTGGTGGGTTCTCCTCCAAGCAGAATAAAGGAGGCCATGGATGCAGCTATTCCAAGGCATATTGTATATATATCTGGTGTTACCGTTTGCATAGTATCAAAAATTGCCATTCCTGAGATTAGCCATCCGCCGGGAGAGTTTATAAACAAAAAAATATCGCTAATTCCATCTTCTATACTGAGATATACCATGAGACCAGTAATATGATTCGTGATCTCGCAACGAATCTCTTGACCTAAAAAAAGTGTTCTTTCTCGATACATAACATTGTATAAGTCAACCCAGGTCGCTTCTTCATCTCCGGGAATCCGGTAAGGTACTTTTGGAACACCAATCGGCATATTAGATTAATATTATTAAGTTTAAGTAACAAAACTACACTTTAATATGGAAACGTAAGAATGGAAGAGAAAGAAATAATCCGCAGTTTATTATCTTTCTTTTTTCTTATTCTATATTATCTTTCTTTTTTCTTATTCTATATTATCTTTCTTTTTTCTTATTCTATAAGAATACTATAGATTCTGTTAATACATAGATTGAAAAATTATACATATAAGGAAGGTAAGATAGATTGAATAAAGAAAAAGGAATTTGTGATTCGAATGATAAACAAAGAGGGATTAGGGATCTATTCTTGGTTTTTCCAAATAGCCCAAGCTACCCATTGCATATTGGCACTTATCGAGTATAGAATAGATCTGCTTCTCTTTCTTCTTACAAACAGAATTGGCTTCTTATTTTTAATGAAATGAAATAAATATTCATGCTTTCTGACACAGAATCCCCTAGAAGGGATATGGATAGTCTTTTCAAATGCGATAAAATAAAACGACATCGTGTCTATTTTTCTTTGCTAAAGGGGTATTTCCATGGGTTTGCCTTGGTATCGTGTTCATACTGTCGTATTGAATGATCCGGGTCGATTGCTTGCGGTGCATATAATGCACACAGCTCTAGTTTCTGGTTGGGCCGGCTCAATGGCTTTATACGAATTAGCGGTTTTTGATCCCTCTGATCCTGTTCTGGATCCAATGTGGAGACAAGGTATGTTCGTCATTCCCTTCATGACTCGTTTAGGAGTAACCAATTCGTGGGGTGGTTGGAGTATTTCAGGAGGAACTATAACGAATCCGGGTATTTGGAGTTATGAAGGTGTGGCAGGCGCGCATATTGTGTTTTCTGGCTTGTGTTTTTTGGCAGCTATCTGGCATTGGGTATATTGGGACCTAGAACTATTCCGTGATGAGCGGACGGGAAAACCCTCTTTGGATTTGCCGAAGATCTTTGGAATTCATTTATTTCTTGCAGGGGTGGCTTGTTTTGGCTTTGGTGCATTTCATGTAACGGGTTTGTATGGTCCTGGGATATGGGTGTCCGATCCTTATGGACTAACTGGAAAAGTACAAGCTGTAAATCCTGCTTGGGGCGCAGAAGGTTTTGATCCTTTCGTTCCGGGAGGAATAGCTTCGCATCATATCGCTGCGGGTACATTGGGCATATTAGCGGGCCTATTCCATCTTAGTGTCCGTCCGCCTCAACGTCTATATAAAGGATTACGTATGGGCAATATTGAAACTGTACTTTCCAGTAGTATCGCTGCTGTTTTTTTTGCAGCTTTCGTAGTTGCCGGAACTATGTGGTATGGGTCGGCAACTACCCCAATCGAATTATTCGGGCCTACTCGTTATCAGTGGGATCAGGGATACTTTCAACAAGAAATATATCGAAGAGTTAGCGATGGGTTAGCTGAAAATCTTAGTTTATCAGAAGCTTGGTCTAAAATTCCCGAAAAATTAGCTTTTTATGATTATATTGGTAATAATCCCGCAAAAGGGGGATTATTCAGAGCAGGTTCAATGGACAATGGGGATGGAATAGCTGTTGGATGGTTAGGACATCCCGTCTTTAGAGATAAAGAAGGACGCGAGCTTTTTGTACGTCGTATGCCTACTTTTTTTGAAACATTTCCGGTAGTTTTGGTAGATGAAGAGGGAATTGTGAGAGCGGACGTTCCTTTTAGAAGAGCAGAATCCAAATATAGCGTTGAACAAGTAGGCGTAACGGTCGAGTTCTATGGTGGCGAACTTAATGGAGTAAGTTATTCTGATCCTGCTACTGTAAAAAAATATGCGAGGCGTGCCCAATTAGGGGAAATTTTTGAATTAGATCGAGCTACTTTGAAATCAGATGGTGTTTTTCGCAGCAGTCCAAGAGGTTGGTTCACTTTTGGTCATGCTACCTTTGCTTTGCTATTCTTTTTCGGACACATTTGGCATGGTGCTCGAACCTTGTTCCGAGATGTTTTTGCTGGTATTGATCCAGACTTGGATGCTCAAGTAGAATTTGGAACATTCCAAAAAGTTGGAGATCCAACTACAAGGAGACAGCCAATTTGATACCACATTGCTATGGTATCTTTCACCTCTCTTTTTTGATTTGACATAGGAAACTTCTCCTGTCCTTTCTTTAACTCTTTTTCTTTTTTTTATATGGGAAATGATCCCAAATGACAAGTTAATAGGTGTGGAAGTTATAATTGTAAATAAACCACGATCGAATCTATGGAAGCATTGGTTTATACGTTCCTTTTAGTTTCGACTTTAGGGATCATTTTTTTCGCTATCTTCTTCCGAGAAGCACCTAAGGTTCCGACTAAAAAATGAAATAATTTAATTGAAGTAATAAGTCTCCCCATCTGGGAGACTTATTACTTCAATTAGTCCCCATGTTCTTCGAATGGATCTCTTAATTGTTGAGAGGGTTGCCCAAACGCGGTATATAAGGCATACCCAGTAAAGCTTACAAGTAAACCAGATATGGAGATGGCGACTAAAGTTGCTGTTTCCATTTTTATAGAATTTCAAGATTACAATGGATCTATGAAAAGATCGTGTATTTACAACTACAATGGAATAGTATACAAAGTCAACACCAACGATTAAATAGAATTTATGGCTACACAAACCGTTGAAGATAGTTCTAGAGCTAGGCCAAAACGAACTGGTGCAGGTGCTTTATTGAAACCCTTGAATTCGGAATATGGGAAAGTAGCTCCGGGCTGGGGAACTACTCCTTTTATGGGGGTCGCAATGGCTTTATTCGCGATATTCCTATCTATCATTTTAGAAATTTATAATTCTTCTGTTTTACTGGACGGAATTTTAATGAATTAGGTTTTTACTAACTAAAACTATGAAGTCATAGTTTTTCCATCCAAAAAAGGCCTTTCTATTTTAAGCTGCACATTTCTAGACATTCTGGCAGTTCGACCGTGGATTTTTTTGTTTCGGTATCTCTGGAATATGAGTGTGTGACTTGTTAGAATTGATCCTATTGATAATACATAGAAAGGGCCTGTTATCTGTATCAAGATGATTCTAATTCGTCGGATATTATTTATTCTAGTATCTGGAACACGAAATACATAAGGTGGATCAAGAAAAAAAGGGAACTATGATTCATACTCACTATTTAGACCTCGCAACCAGACTGAAAAAAAAATCCAAGTAGTTCTTAATAAAAAAAGAAATTTTCTTCCTTCCAATTTTGTTTACCCAAAAGATAACTTTTTTTCTCTCTATTTTGTCTAGTCATTACACCGATTCAATAAATGATCATCAAGCGGTTTTTATTCGAAGAACCCTTGCCTTTTGTTTAGCTTGAGACTCAATCATCGTGGCTCTAGTATGAATCTAAGGTTTTAATTGAACTGATTCATAGGATCGCAACAAGATAATTTCTATCAGAAAACTACTAGAAAATTTTATTTGATAAATAAAAAATAGGGACGAGAAAAGTCAAGAGGCCTCTAACGATCAACATAAAGGAAAGAAAGACAGATGAGCCAACTTGAGATTTTTTGGCATTATCATCACAAAACAAAGAAAAAATTCTGGATTTTTCTTATTTAATATCTTCAAGGCAAATCGATTCAATATCGTAGCTAATGAAGTTTTGTAATATCCGTTGAAAATTTGTGTGTTTCTGCTTGAGCCGTACGAGATGAAATTTTCATATACGGTTCTCAGAGGGGGTCGGACTAGTTACCTATCTCAATAAAGTATATGATTGGTTTGAGGAACGTCTTGAGATTCAGGCAATTGCGGATGATATAACTAGTAAATATGTTCCTCCTCATGTCAACATATTTTATTGTTTAGGGGGAATTACACTTACTTGTTTTCTAGTACAAGTCGCTACTGGTTTTGCTATGACTTTTTATTACCGGCCGACGGTTACAGAGGCTTTTTCCTCTGTTCAATATATAATGACGGAGGCCAACTTTGGTTGGTTAATCCGATCAGTTCATCGATGGTCAGCAAGTATGATGGTTCTAATGATGATCCTGCACGTATTTCGTGTGTATCTTACAGGTGGATTTAAAAAACCCCGTGAATTAACTTGGATCACAGGTGTGGTTTTGGCTGTATTGACTGCATCATTTGGTGTAACTGGTTATTCTTTGCCTTGGGATCAAATTGGTTATTGGGCAGTAAAAATTGTGACAGGTGTACCTGAAGCGATTCCGGTAATAGGATCCCCTTTAGTGGAGTTATTACGCGGAAGTGCTAGTGTGGGCCAATCCACTTTGACTCGTTTTTATAGTTTACATACCTTTGTACTGCCTCTGCTTACTGCCGTATTTATGTTAATGCACTTTCCAATGATACGTAAGCAAGGTATTTCGGGTCCTTTATAGGGAAAGCATATCATAGAGAATTCTAATTCTCATATATCATATCGGGTAGGTTGTGGTATTTCATTGCTACAAACATGGATTATTGTAAAATAAGACATGTCATTTGGATACTTCTCTTCAACTCTGAAGTATTTTGATACAAATAGTTGAAGAGAATTTTACGAAAGAAAATAAGGCGGATTATGGGAGTGTGTGACTTGAATTATTGATTTGGCCATGCAGATAGAGAATTGGATCTGCCGCATTAGAATTCACGACCAAAGGTGTCTCCGCATCCAATCGACACGTAAGTCTCCCATCTAGGAAGGATAGGCGATAGGCTGGTTCACTCGAGGAGAATTTTTTCTATGATCATACCCCAACCATGTCATCCATGAACAGGCTCCGTAAGATCCCGTAGAGTATAAATGGAATAAGTCATATGATATGATCCAATTCTCTATTTATTACACTTACTTTTTATTATAGTATGGAAATGCATTCATTTTCTTTGCATTGATTTCGATCGGCAATACTATCGGAGTAAAAGAAGGGATCTAAGGAAGAACGCAGGCTAAACTTTTTGATTTTTTGTTAATGACAAGTAAATACTTTAGTTTGGACGTAAGAAACTTACGATATTGAGGGGATAAACACCAACTAATCAAGAGACAATCCACAAAGCAATTGATCATGATCAAGTTTGTAAGCCCACTTGGATATTGAGCATTTATACATAAGAATAGGATAGTAATTATAGGGGCAACTTCGGAAAAGATAATCTGATAAAGCTTTTCTTGCCTTGAGTCATTGAGTCATTATATAACCTATTCTATTCTATTGTGGATCCTCCGCGGTCTTATTTCTTTCATTCTTGCTCGAGCCGGATGATGAAAAATTCTCATGTCCGGTTCCTTTGGGGGATGGATCCTAAAGAATTCACCTATCCCAATAACAAAGAAACCTGACTTAAATGATCCTGTATTAAGAGCAAAATTAGCTAAAGGGATGGGACATAATTATTATGGTGAACCCGCGTGGCCCAACGATCTTTTATACATTTTTCCAGTAGTAATTCTAGGCACTATTGCATGTAATGTAGGTTTAGCGGTTCTGGAGCCGTCAATGATTGGTGAACCGGCGGACCCTTTTGCAACGCCTTTGGAAATATTACCTGAGTGGTACTTCTTTCCTGTATTTCAAATACTCCGTACAGTACCCAATAAGTTATTGGGCGTTCTCTTAATGGTTTCTGTGCCAACAGGCTTATTGACAGTACCCTTTCTAGAGAATGTCAATAAATTCCAAAATCCATTTCGTCGCCCAGTAGCTACGACCGTTTTTTTAATCGGTACTGCAGTAGCTCTTTGGTTAGGTATCGGAGCAACATTACCCATTGAGAAATCCTTAACTTTAGGTCTTTTTTAGGGTTTTTCGGGTTGATTCATTCAACTGTGAAATCTTCTGCATGGGTATCTAGGAAATAGTTACTTCCAAGTGAATCTTCCCTAGATACCTAAAATCTATTTTATTATGATCCATTTCGCGAAAATATAGATTGTGCTAAACATGCAAAATTGTTTTATTTTTATTCTAACTCTATTCTATAAAGAAGGAGAAAAAATTGCAATGGATTTAAAGCAAGAACTTGTTCTTAGGTAAATCAATTGGGAGATGCTTCTCTAGAGTGTTCCATATAAGTTTTCCATCTTCCATACGAAAACTGTCAATTCTCATAAGATCTTCTTCAGTCTTACTCAAAAGGTCCAATAGTGTATGTATATTGGCCCTTTTGAGACAATTATACGTTCTAGAAGGCAATTCTAATTGATCAATAAAAATACAATTCAATGGAATTCCTTTTTTGTTTTTCTTTAGATTAGTGAATCTTTTTTGAAAGGTTAAAAGGGGTGGAGTAAATCTGTTTTTATTTTCTTCGAAACTAGTGCCCCCCCCCCCCGCGTGTAAAAAAGGAAAAAATAAATCAATCAAATTACGAGAAGCTTCATAAAGTGCTTCTTTAGGAGTTAAACTTCCATTCGTCCATATTTCTAGAAAAAGTATCTCGTGTTTTTCATTTCCATTCCCACAAGAAAAAATACTATAATTTACATTTCGAACAGGCATGGATACAGCATCTATAGGATAACTTCCATCTTGAGAGTTCTTTCTTAGTTCCGTATGATATCCGCGATCTCGCTTGATCTGTAACTCAATACAGAAATCTACAGGCTCTCTCAAGTTAGCTATGGGTTGTGTCATATCAACGATTTCTACGGAAGGTGGTAAGATTATATCTTGAGCGGTTATGTATCTAGGACCTTTGACGCAAATTGATGCGTCTCTAACTCCATAGAGATTACTTTTCAATACAATTTCTTTCAAATTTAGTAAAATTTCTTGTATGGATTCTTCAATACCTACTATTGTAGAATATTCGTGTGGGACGTTCCAAAATTTTGCGCGTGTGATACATGTTCCTTCTATTTCTCCAAGTAAAGCTCTTCGCAAGGCAATACCGACAGTATCCGCTTGACCTTTTCTAAGCGGGGATAGAATGAAACGGCCATAATAAAGACGCTTACTATCTACTCTTGATTCAACACACCTCCACTGTAGTGTTTGGTTGGATCCTGTTACCTCCTCTCGAACCATAATAGACTAGTATTATTATTTGATCATTGAATCGTTTATTTCTCTTGAAAGCGGTTTAATTCTTTTACAGACGTCTTTTTTTAGGAGGTCGACACCCATTATGCGGCATAGGTGTTACATCGCGTATACAACTTAACCGTACACCACTTTTAGCAATGGCTCGTAATGCGGCATCTCTTCCGCTACCAGCACCTTTTACCATAACTTCTGCTCGTTGCAAGCCCACTGTACGAATAGCATCTACTGCTGTTCTTTGACCCGCATAGGGTGATGCTTTTCTTGAGCTTTTGAATCCACAAGTACCCGCGGAGGACCAGAAAACCACCCGACCTTGCGGGTCTGTAACAGTTATAATGGTATTGTTGAAACTGGCTTGAACATGAATAACCCCTTTTGTTATTCTACGTGCACTCTTCCGTAAACTAAAACGGGCATTCCTACGCAAACCAATACGCACTCTCTTACGTGAACCTATTTTTGGTATAGCTTTTGTCATATTTTATTATCTCATAAATATGAGTTAGAAATAACAAAAAGAAAAAAAGATACAAAGATATCCGTTTTAGGGTAAAATATATTCTTTACTTGAATTTTTTGATTTGGAATTTGGACATTTCCGTGGGTACTTTATTTTAAATTTTTAGAAGGGAAAGCTTCTTTTTCGAAGAATTACCCCTGTCTTTGTTTATGCTTCGGATTGGAACAAATGACTCTAATTCGCCCACACCTATGAATCAGTCGACATTTTGTACAAATTTTACGAACGGAAGCTCGTATTTTCATATTTAGGTACTCCTTTCTTAAACTATGAATCTACTTTTTTGGAAAAATTTTGAAAAAATAAGTCTCTTCACTTAAATTTGGAAACTTGGAATTTATTACCCTAGAAAAACCTAATTCTTTGAATCTTTGGTATCCTTCAAATCTTCCGTACCCTTCGAGTTTTCGTTACGCTTCGAATCTTTATGGGGAAGTCTAAAAATTATACGTCCCTTGCTTGAATCATAACGACTTACTTCAATTTTGACCCTATCCCCCATAAGTATTCGTATAGAACTGGATCGGATCTTTCCTGAAATATAGCCCAGGATGATGGTGTCATTCTCTAGACGAACGCGGAACATTCCGTTGGGTAGGGCTTCCGTAACTAAACCTTCGAAAGTGACTTTTGCTTCTCTCGGTTTTTTTTTTTCTGTCATATTTTTTCTCCTATTTTTTGATTTTTATTTCTAAAATAGGAAGTTCGGGATAGAATTCGTGTACTATAGGCGGGGCCATTACCATATATAACATAAGACTTCTCCCCCAATTCTGTTTAGTCGAGCTTCTCGATCTGTTATTATACCTTTAGAAGTAGAAAGAATAGCAATTCCCATTCCACCCAAAACTTTAGGAATTCCTTGATAGTTGGCATAAATTCGTAAGCCAGGTCTGCTGATACGCTTTAAAAAGGTTCTAGTTCTATATATTCCCTTTCTAGTCTTTCTCTTTTGATGTCGCAAAGTTGAAACCAAGAAATATCTGTTACTTTCCTGATGTCTTCGAACACTTTCAATAAACCCCTCTCGTAGAAGTATTTTCACAATGTTTTCGGTAATATTTGTAGATACTACTCGAACAGTTCCTTTTTTATTCATGTCTGCGTTTCTTATAGAGGTTAGTAAATCAGCAATAGTGTCCTTGCCCATAAGACTGTAATTCTAGGTTCCTCCTTATTTTTCTATAATGAACATGTTTTCTTTTTTCTTTTCATTTTTTATTTTAAAGCATATACGTGAGAAAGAATCTACTAATTTTTCTTTGATCTATATCTCGTCTACTAGTATTTATAAGACTTCAGGAGCTAATGAAACTATTTTAGTAAAATTCAATTCTCGCAATTCCTCGGCAATCGCGCCAAAAACTCGAGTTCCTTTTGGATTTCCTTTTTGATCAATGATAACTGCTGCGTTGTCATCATAGCGTATTATTATACCGTCTTCGCATTTGAATTCTTTACATGTACGTACAATTACAGCTCGAATTACTTCAGATCTTTCGAGAGGCATTTGGGGCACTGCGTCTTTGATTACAGCAACAATAACATCACCAATACGAGCATATCGCTGATTACCAGCAGCTCCTATGACTCGAATACACATCAATTTTCGGGCTCCACTGTTATCGGCTACATTTAAAAGGGTCTGAGGTTGAATCATATTATTTTGATTTCAATTTGTTATTTCAATGCAAAAAAAGGATGAAATAAATATTGTACTTCTAGAAAGACAAATCTGGTTTTTTTTCAATATTCTTTTGGGGGGTTCGATATCTCTAATCGAAGAAATTGACTTCGTATGGGCATTTTACTGGCTGCTATTTCCATAGCTGCTCTAGCTACAGTTTCGGATACTCCGCTCATTTCATAAAGTATTCGACCCGGTTTAACAACAGCTACCCAATATTCGGGGGATCCCTTTCCAGAGCCCATACGTGTTTCTGTGGGTCTTATTGTAACCGGTTTGTCAGGAAATATACGTACCCACAGTTTTCCACCACGACGCGCATATCGTGTCATTGCTCTTCGTCCTGCTTCTATCTGTCTCGCTGTGATCCATGCGGGTTCAAGTACTTGAAGAGCATATCTACCAAAACAAATACGATTGCCTCGGTGGGATTTTCCCTTCATTCTTCCTCTATGTTGTTTACGAAATCTAGTTCTTTTGGGGTTATAGTCGATGGTTCTTTCTTAGTTCCATCTCTACTGCAAAACTGGACATGAGAGTTTCTTCTCATCCAGCTCCTCGCGAATGAAATGAGAAAGCATGCAAATTTATCTAATTCCATAATAAATATTCAAAGATATTACGTATAGATACACATCAATATATAATAGAAAAATATATAGTTTAGAAAGAAGATCTATAATATATCCAAATGTAGAATTTGGATATAATGTAATCTTTCTTTTTATAAGGAATCCCTTTATTTTTACTCTTATTGAATCGTGGTAAAGTATTGTAATCCAATAAAGATTTCGCGGGCGAATTTTTACTCTTTCCTGTCTTATTTGTTAATTTATAACTTACCAAATAAAGCAATTTTTTTGGTTTGTTCCGCCATCCCATCTAATGAAGTATTAGGATTCTTTTCAATAAAATCCTATGCTGTCATAGGTTTTGTCGTTCCCACAGCTTCTCCTTTAATGTTTAGGTTTGAATCCTGCAATGGAGCTTCCAAAAAATTTATTTCCGAGTCAATTTTCTCAGTTTTATTAACACGGGCTACTCCTTATTATTGCTTTTAATTTTTTTTTCAAGTTACTATTTCGAATTCTCTCTTATTTTTATTATTTTAATATATTGTGCTTTATGACATTGCCTTTTATGGTGTAATCCATAGACCATACACATCGGAATCCTATATCTTTCTTATTCTTCTTCCTTCTATCTATCATCCCTCCTTTTATCCACATCCCTTTAGTTTTGCTTCACAACCTAGAATCCTGTTTCTTTTTTTAGAGAAAAAAATGCAGTTGCTGCAACTATATGATAGATCTACTCATTTATGATCGATGTATTTATTCACATAGTGACTGTTTCTTAGTTAGGATCTCGATAATACGAAGCAATAGGTTGGTTATTTAGTTAATTTTCTAGAATTACTAAGTTTTTTCTATTTTTAGTAGGGTTCGGTCAATTTTTTTGAATCCTATTTTTGGCCCTAAAGAAAAAACTAACGAGTCACACACTAAGCATAGCAATTTTATTAAAAGATTTGGAAATTTTCATTAAATCTTATAGAAAGAGATTAAATTTCTTCTTTTTTCAGAGATTTCGGGAAAAATAAGGTTCTTTTCTTTTTTATTCTATCACTGGGCAAAATGGGAAGACAAGGTTAGTTATTATTCTTCTACGAATATCCAAATTTTTACACCTAATACTCCATAGATAGTTCGAATTGGATAGCAGCAATAATCTATTTTAGCGCGAATTGTTTGGAGGGGAAGTCTACCCTTTTTGATGCATTCGGCACGTGCAATTTCTTTCCCTGCTAGACGACCCGCAATTTTTATTTTTACTCCCTTTATATCTGCTTTTTTAGTTAATTCAATGGCTTTTTTCATTGCCTTTCGGAATGAAACTCTATTTTTTAATTGGAAAGCTATATATTCTGCAAGAATGTTAGGTTGTCTATAAGGTTCTTTAACTTTTTCGATAGCAATATTAAGTCTCTGGTTTACAGAATTCACTTCCTTTTGAAGATCGTTCTCTAATTCTTCGATTGCTCCTTTTTTTTTTAATAAATTGGGGAATCCAATATGGATTATGACGTGGGTTGTGTCAATTTCTTTTTGAATTTCTATATGTGTAATTACTTCGGAACTTGAGTCTGATTCTATTTTTCTATTCGAACCTTTTTTCCTATTCTTTTGTATATAGTTCTTGATACAATTCCGTATTTTTTTATCTTCCTGTAGACCTTCAGAATATTTTTTTGGTTGTGCGAACCAAAAGGAATGATGATTTTGGGTTGTACCAAGTCTGAAACCGAGTGGATTTATTTTTTGTCCCATATTTTTCTATTCTCTTATTATTTTATTTATTGGGAATCGAAATCTTAGATTGATCTAAAGATTATTTAGATTTCTTTACTATATTTAATACAATTGTTATATGACACATGGTTTTTTTTATAGGATAACCGCGTCCTCGAGCCCGAGGTCTGAATTTTTTCATAATAGTACTTCTACTGACTTCGGCTTTAGTGATGAATAAACTCGCTTTGTCGAAATCTCTATAATGACTAGCATTTGCTGCTGCCGAATAAACCAACTTTAAGATGGGATAAGATGTTCGATAAGACATGAGGTTCAATATCATAATGGTTTCCTCGTAGTAACGCCAGCGAATCTCATCAAGAACTCTTTGTGCTTTGAAAACAGACATATGTATGCGTTTTTGGGCTTTGAAAACCCGTTCGAACTTAAGTAGACGATCGGTTGGAACTTTTCTTGCGAGTTTCCTTAGCTCGTTCTTCTTCTTCTTTATCCTAGGGGTATACTTTACCAATTTGAAACTTGTCATAAATCAGGTTATTGTACGACTACCTTTACTTTATTTGAATTTGATATAAATTGGGTTTATTCTGAATCTTTCTATTCTGAATTCAGTTAACGACGAGATTTAGTATCCTTTCTTGTACTTTCATAACTCGTGAAATGCCGAGTAGGCACGAATTCCCCCAATTTGCGACCTACCATCGGATTTGTTATGTAAATGGGTATATGTTCCTTTCCATTATGAATCGCGATTGTATGGCCAACCATTGCGGGTAGAATGCTAGATGCCCGGGACCACGTTACTATTGTTTCTTTCTCCTCCTTCATATTGATCTTTTCTATTTTTGCCAATAAGTGACGAGCTACAAAAGGATTCGTTTTTTTTCGTGTCACAGCTGATTACTCCTTTTTTTCTTTTTAAAGAGTGGCATCCTATGTCCACTATCTCGATCGAGGTATGGAAGTCAGAATAAATAGAATAATGATGAATGGAAAAAAGAGAAAATCTTTTAGCTGTATAAGGGGCGGATGTAGCCAAGTGGATCAAGGCAGTGGATTGTGAATCCACCATGCGCGGGTTCAATTCCCGTCGTTCGCCCATCGCATTATTGCAAATTCCAAAAATGCAATTTTCCATATTCCTAGTTACGTATTTACTTACGGCGACGAAGAATAAAACTATCACTATATTTTTTGCTTTTCCTAGTTCTTCTTCCAAGCGCAGGATAACCCCAAGGGGTTGTGGGTTTTTTTCTACCAATGGGGGCTTTCCCTTCACCGCCCCCATGGGGGTGGTCCACAGGGTTCATAACTACCCCTCTTACTACGGGGCGTTTACCTAGCCAACACTTAGATCCGGCTCTACCCAAACTTTTTTGGTTCACCCCAACATTACCCACTTGTCCGACTGTTGCTAAGCAGTTTTGGGATACCAAACGGACCTCCCCAGATGGTAATCTTAAAGTGGCCAATTTACCCTCTTTTGCAATCAGTTTCGCTACAGCACCTGCTGCTCTAGCTAATTGTCCACCCCTTCCACGTGTGATTTCTATGTTATGTATGGCCGTGCCTAAGGGCATATCGGTTGAAGTAGATTCTTCTTTTTTCTCAAAAAACCCCTTCCCAAACTGTACAAGCTTCTTCCAAAGCATACGGCTTTCTAGATGTATATGACGATCTCTAGACAGATGGATCTTATATGAATCGTATGATGAAGTACCACATCAGTGGATATATAGAAAAGGAATCCAAATCCGCCGAATCGCTCATGTTATGATCTTCTACATCCTAGGTCTCCGCGTTCCGTCATCTGGCTTATGTTCTTCATGTAGCATTCAGATCGAATGACTCTATGAAATTACGTCGATACTTCCACATATTATGGGTAACGTAGGAGACATCCCTATTTTCACCCGGAGGTCTTAATTACCACTGCTTAGCTTTCAATTCGCCTCTGACCATCAAATTAAATGTGAATAACCCGTCCTCCTCTCTTTGAAACAAGGGGCGCTTCCGGTTCTGTGCGTGCTTCAAACAATTTTGTCTTCTCCATATTACCATATCTCTAGAGTCAATAATTTTCTATGAGGAACTACTGAACTCAATCACTTGCTGCCGTTACTCAACAGTTTTCTGTTGAGGTCTATCCCGTAGAGGTAGTCAAATTGGATCAGTGATCGATTTCTAGGTTTCGTCGTAAACCTAATTGGTTACTTCCAATTACGTAAATCAATAGTTCAAACCGCACTCAAAGGTAGGGCATTTCCCATTGATATAGGAACTTTTGTACCAGAAACAATAGTATCTCCAATTATAGCCCCTCTGGGATGTAAAATATATCTCTTCTCACCATCCCCATAGTGTATGAGACAAATGTATGCATTTCGATTAGGGTCATATTCTATGGTTACGATTCTACCAGATATGTCTTTTTGATTCCGTCGAAAATCGATTTTACGGTATAGGCGCTTATGACCTCCTCCTCTATGCCTTGCGGTAATGATTCCTCTGGCATTACGACCTTTACCACAACGGTGCCGTCCATGGATCAATTTATTTCGTGGATTGGATTTCACTTGCCTGTCTACGGTTCCCTTGCGTGTGCTCGGGATAGGTGTTTTGTATAAATGTTTCGCCGTATTATTAAGTATTCTCCTTTAGTTCTTTTCTCTATCTAGAAGTGGAATAGAATAACCCGGTTGAAGGGTAATGATCATACGTCTGTAATGCATTGTATGTCCCAGAATAGGTTCCATTCTTCTACCCTTTCCGGGTAGTCGATGGCTATTCACAGCTACTACCTTAACACCAAAGAAGAGTTCGACCCAATGCTTTATTTCTGTCTTAGTGAATCCCGATTCGACATTAAAAGTATATTGATTCTTTCCCAATAAACGAAGGCTCTTTTCTGTAAATACTGCGTATTTGATTCCATCCATAAATCGACTTTCCCTCCTATGCTCTGAGTTCCAGTATCGATAAGAATTCGAGTTCTTATTGTTCTTATGTTATGGTATGAATATACCATACCAATTCGTTATGTATGGATGATGGATGAGATTCCATGGATAGAGAGCCTGTTCCAATAGACTTATGGAACGTTCCCGTTCGCGTGCATCCAGCAGGAATTGAACCCGCAAATTTACCAATTATGAGTTGGGCGCTTTAACCATTCAG